ATTCCGTTGTTTGTGAGATTATTTTCTCACGAAAGAGAATTAAAAGAAATTATAAAATGAATTTCTGCCTATGTCTAGATCTCGAATAAATGGAAATTTTATTGATAAGACCTTTTCAATTGTAGCCAATATCTTATTACGAATAATTCCGACAACTTCGGGCGAGAAAGAGGCATTCGCCTATTACAGAGATGGTGCGATTTGATTATTCTTTTTTTTTTTTTATTTATTTTCAATTTTTCTTTAGTTTAGAATTCAAAATTAAATTTAGTAATTTATTATAATTTTCTAATTTAATTTAGTTCTTTATTTTATTTATATTTTTTACCACTCTTAGTCTTCTTAGGAAAGAGACACATTATTATTCGGGATAGAAAGAAAAAAAATTATTGAAATAAATCTACGCTTGTTGAAGGTGAAGTTTGTAAATAAGACAAGTCCTTCTGTCGTGTATCCCCGATTAATGCAACCTCAAATGCTTCAATTGTCAATTCTAGAGTATTGAGCGAAAGGTTACATCTATGGGTTAGGTCAAACTCGATCCATTAGTACCAATAGGAGGCATAGAGGAAGAGGCACTACTCTTAGGAATCAACAACACGAAAACTTTGTTATAAATAATCCCTTTTCCTTATCAGGATCGGGACTAAAAAGAATGGTTGGGACAACAAACATCCATCTCGTTCGTGTTTTGGATACCCATATAACCATCGAAGACTGTTGAAGTGACTTATTCCTGAAAATTAAGATGCGTTTAAGACAAAGAAATTACTGGAGTCACCCCTTTTTTATCTAGTACCAACATACTAGATGTTAAGGAAATATCTTTTACAAGAAGGTTGGCTAGAGATTTTTTGTAAAAACACCAGCCCCGCTCAGTTTATAATGAGAATATTTAAATCTTTTTTGATTCCATGTATTATTCTGATTATGTACATAAAGGAGGAGCCGTATGAGATGAAAATCTCATGTACGGTTTTGAAACGGAGATTCTTTAAATCGAATGACGACCGTAACGGATGTCCGCTCAATCCGAAGGAAATTACGCAGAAGCTTTACAGAATTATTATGAAGCTATGCGACTAGAAATTGATCCCTATGATCGAAGTTATATACTCTATAACATAGGCCTTATCCACACACGAAACGGAGAACATACGAAAGCTTTGGAATATTATTTTCGTGCACTAGAGCGAAACCCATTCTTACCACAAGCTTTTAATAATATGGCCGTGATCTGTCATTACGTGCGACTATCTCCACTATAGAAATAAAAATAAAAAAAGAGCAAATCTGTTAATAAATACTAGAAAAAATAGGCTTTCTACATATCTATCGGCCAAAACAACGATTTTTATCAGCTGTAGCAAAGAAATAAACTTCATAGAATTTAAGATATGAATATGAAGAAATAGGTATGCCTAAACAATTCTATGGATAAAGGATCTAATTGATAGAGGAAGCGCCGTAAAGATCAATTCGCGAGGTTTTGGGCCGATAATAAGGACTGCTTATTTATGTCATGATATGAGATAAAAGTTAGGAATCAACTTATGTAATAGAGTTGATCCCCTAAGGTGTATTGAGCAGCGGTGTAGCATCAGATCCCAAAGATAGTAAGCCTTTTCCTTTTTATAATTATTAAAATTATAAAGGAAAGTCTTTTTCACGGATTCTATAGAAATTCATATATGAAACCGAGATAGTTACCTTTTTAGAAAACTCTACTCTAATAATAGTGGAAATGCCTATGCGCTTTATGAAGGTGGGAGAAAAGAGAAAACTGATTAAATTAGTAAGTAAGATTCAAGTTTGAAACTTAGAACCATAACCTCTTTTTCTTTTGGTTAAATCGAGAAAAAAACTGGGATAGATCTATGAGAAATCTCATTCAATTAGATATGGTAGATTAAAAAAGGGACACCAAAAGAACTTGACTGCTGAGCCGTATGAGGTCGGAAACTCTCAAGTACGGTTCTAAGGGAAGGAATTTACTCACCTATTCCGACCGGGGAGAACAGGCCATTCGACAAGGAGATTCTGAAATTGCGGAAGCTTGGTTCGATCAAGCTGCCGAATATTGGAAACAAGCTCTAGCGCTTACTCCCGGTAATTATATTGAAGCGCAGAATTGGTTGAAGATCACAAGGCGTTTCGAATAATAATATTTTTTTATTTTATTAATTACTATAATATTATTAATTTTAATATATTAATTAATATTATTTATTTAATTTAAGTTTAGAATTTTTATATTTCTTAATAATCATATATTTGGTATAATTAATTGTTTGTTGTATCGATTAGTCAAATAAAACGCATCGTTTTTCTGGGAAGAACCCAATCACAAAATTTCATTATATCCCTTCTAAAATCGTTCTATTTCGTATGATATTTCGTAGGGATAAACAATATACAGATAAAATAAAAAATATATTTTTTTTCGGCTATTAAAACTAATAAAAGAGAACTTCGAATGACTAAAATAGAAATACTAGGA